TTACACAGACCTCTCTCAGATAAATAGTCTTTTTTGTGCAATTGCAAATGTGAAGTAAGTCTCTGTATCTTATTGGTGAAACTGACTACTTGAAATTCAACAGACCCTCTGTTTTCTTTGTTTTCCTCTTGCGAAATAATTGAAATGAATGAATTTTTTACCATAAAAGAATTTTTCCCTCCCCTTTTGACAGATATGAATTTTATTGATCCGTAAGAATAATGCCAGAAATTTGAATGTAGTATACACAACAATCGGAATTTCTGGCATTATTTTGACTGAGTTTATCAATTAAGCAATTTTGAATTTGATTCGGATAGTGATTCAAAAGGATGGTACATTTTTACACTCACAAAAGCGAAGAGTTTTTTAGTACGAAGATTCTGTTGATTTATTTCTAGATCTAATTAATTTGTCATTAACTTAGTCTCACAGTATCCTATGATGTAAGACAGGGCAAATGTGCATCTGGTTGCTTGCATATAACATATATGGTACAGAATATATAGGAAAAATGGACCATCACCGAATTTTGAATCGTGGATACATATAGATCCTTAACATACTGAAACGGCTCCCATTATTGGTATCAAACCAATAGCGATTCATACAAGCTAAATCTTCTAATCGAAAATTAGGCCAAAGAAAGAACTTGAGTTTAATTAATTCATTTTTATCTCTATCAAGGTGTTTACTTTCATCCAAAAATTGACCCCAGCTTTTTATGTTGTTCTCCTTGGAAAATACTGGATTTCTATCCACACCATTCCTATTCTTGAAATTGAAATTTAAAGAATTGAGAATTCTCAATTCTCTACGCCGTCTAGACGATAAAATCATTTCAGGAACAAGCAAATCAAAATGATCCTTATCAACATCTTTTTGTTTTCCGTATCTTTGATTAGTTTGTTGCTTACTCTTATGAACTAATGAAATACCTATGGCTTGATACATAAGAAATTCTTCCAGATCTTTTATAGAGGAAGTTAATAGGGGTTGGAACTTCACCAAACCCAATTCCGCCCAGCTAAACAGAGTAGAGTCCGACGAAAAATGACCGATAACTTTTTCTGCCGGCAGATCTCCCATTTTCAAATAGGCTAAAAGCCTTCGTTTACTTTGTAAACGCCCTCTTGTGTTACCCACCATCTGCATTAAGCCCAGCCGCTCGAGCATATCCTCCTCAACTGGCCGCTCGGTGTGGATGCTAAAACCCAAATACTTCGCTTGAAGTTTATTGAACCCTGCTAGCCTCGGCGAGTCACTCCGGTATTGTGTTTTTTTTTTACTGAACCCTTTTTCATAATCTTCTCTAATAACTTCTTGGATGTCTTCGATGTCGATGTCTTCGATGTTTTGACTAACATTTGCTTTTCCTTGAGTTGCTTTTCCTTGAGTTGCTTTTCCTTGAGTTGCTTTTCCTTGAGTTGCTTTTCCTTGAGTTGCTTTTCCTTGAGTTGCTTTTCCTTGAGTTGCTTTTCCTTGAGTTGCTTTTCCTTGACTAACATTTTCTTTTCCTTGACTAACATTTTCTTTTCCTTGACTAACATTTTCTTTTCCTTGACTAACATTTTCTTTTCCTTGACTAACTTCTTCTTTTCCTTGACTAACTTCTTCTTTTCCTTGACTAACTTCTTCTTCTTCTTCTTCTTCTTCTTCTTCTTCTTCTTCTTTTCCTTTGAAATTTAAAAGAAGTAACTTCATAGGTCTAAGCCACGGGTTCATTTGATATGTCCTCTTACGTAGCAGAAATTCTGGGAAGAACCAATCTTCCTGATTCGAATCTTCCTCATTCGAATTCGCTCTGGGTGCCTTTAAGATTTTTTCATTCATTCCCATCCAATTCAAAAAGCTTTTTTTGTCTTCTTTGATTTCTGGATCTTCTTTGAGTTCGGGATCCTTTTCGATTTCTGGATCCAAGAGCATTTTTGGAACGATATCATAAATAAGACCTCTATTCTCATTCTCAATTATTTCAGAATTTTCATTCTCAATTATTTTCGAATTTTCATTCTCAATTATTTTCGAATTTTCATTCTCAATTATTTTCGAATTTTCATTCTCAATTATTTTCGAATTCTTAGTCTCAATCTTAGTATTTGTATTATGGTTAGGGTCGATCTTTTTCCCGGCCTCCAAATTGACTAGATATTTTTCGAAAAACTTCCAATCAAAGTCCATATATTTTCTTTCAGGTTTTTTCTTTCGCATTTTTTTCAGAGACATATAAACCTTGTCTAGATAATTGTCTAGAGAATTCTTGTCTAGATAAACCTGGTCTAGATAATCCTTGTAATAATCCGTTTCTAGATAAAGCGGGTCTAGAGAATCCTTGAAATAAACCTTGTCTAGAAAACTCTTGTCTAGATAATCCTTGTCATAATCCTTGTCTACATAAGTATTGTCTAGATAATTGTGTAGATAAGTATTGTCTCGATAAAACTTGTCTAGAAACTTCTTGTCTGGTATCCAATCCTTGAAATAAGTCTTGAAAAAAATCTCCTCTGGTATATCAAATAAGTCGATCTCTTGGCTCTTATTTACTTGTAATGGCAATTTAGAAATAGAGGAGTCCTTCTTAGTTTCAGAAGAAATGTATTTATATGCTAAAAGATCATATTTATAGTTTTTCTTAAACTTAGTTTTTTGATTTCTTACTAATGAATATACTTCAGAATCATCTTGTTTTTTGGAATGAAGTAATGGGTCTTTTTCATATGAATCTCCTTTATTTAAATCGTTATTTTGAGGCGTATGGCGTCGGTTGACTTTATTTTGCAAGGTTGGTACGCCTACTTGCTCCCAATGAACCTTAGATAAATTGGATTGAGACTGACCTCTTAACCAGTTTTTCCATGGATTCGTTCCAAAATTTCGAAGTTTCTTATGCTTTAATTCGGAATGAAATATTCCCTGTCTTTCAAAAGAATCCTTTATTGCAGTCTTAAGAAAAAAAGACGTTCCGCGATATTGAAGAACAGATCTTAACTTATCACTAACTAGGGTTTGTGATAATTTGTAAAATACATATGCTTGTGACAGGGAAGATAAATTTGGCAAGGAAGCAAATTTCGTAACAATCTGTGACTTCCGCTTATTTATATTTTTTATAGTCGAACTAAAGGTAATTCTTTTTTGATTTGTTTCAGTATTGGAAATGTCTTTCTCAAAAAATTTTTTTGTTAAATTGATTCTAGGAATCTTAATTATACATAGAAAGATATCTAGGTATATTTTGTATATTTTTTCAATGAAAATTTTTTGAAAATAATTCCATTTACTTATTAATCGAACATTTCTTCTTTTTACAATTTTCCAAATATTTTTTGGTGATTCTACATTATTATTTTGCTTTTTGTTGTTAGGACTATTATTTAGTCCTGGAGTTACTTTTTTTTTTTCTTTTGTAATTCTTTCTATTTGATTTTTGATTGTGCTTGTTCTATTAATCAGATTTTGTATTTTTTCTTCTGAATTTGTAGAAGCTGTAGATCGAATTTGACTAAATGATTCATTAATTATCTCATTGCTGATTATAGAATCTTTTTCTTTTTGAGTTTCACTCGATTCATCTACTCCTATCCCTTTCATTTTTTTTATTTTTGTCAAAATTGTGCTTTTTAGAACTAGAACGCGTTCTTTAAGCCGTTTTATGCTTTCTTTAAGCCGTTTTATGCTTTCTTTTAAGTTTCCTAGAACTCTAACAAAATTTTTCTTTATTTTTTGTTTGAAAACGCTTCTTATAAGTCGAAAGGCGCTCCCTTCCAATTTTTCTGCTGCTAATCTTTGACTTTTTTTGCCTAGTTCTTTAAAAATGGGCCCCCAAAAAATGGAAAAGGAACGGTTGGGTCGGATACCACCCCAAGGATAGTCAGCTAATCCCCAGAAAGACCTTATAAAAGCATAATCGTTGGTTATCCTTTGTCTATCATCCGCTGTGTGCCAAGGTTTCAACTCGAAAGGCCATAAAACTTTGACCTGAAGACCGTATTCCCACCACTCCTCCGGAAAGTTCTTGATGGATATGACGCCTATAGCAAAACCGTCATCGTGGCATAAAAGATGAGTCTCGTTTTCCCAGTCCTTTCTATCCTCAGCCCACTCGGGCTGCTGCAAAAATAAGAGACGACCAATATTTTTAGCTATTATCGCTAAAGGCAATGCAATATATTTTCTAAAATAGGAGTTATAAATTAATACGATACCTCTTACTCCTAGCCCATAATAAAGCTCATCCCATGCATCTATTCCATTCATCCTATAAAGCTCTTCTTCGGGGTCTAGTTCGATTTTCTCTTTTTTGATTCTTTTCAATTTTTTCCGTTCTTTCAATGCTTTGCTTTTTTTTTCGTCTATCTTCCTTTTTGTCTTCCTTTTTGTCTTCCTTTTTGTCTTCCCTTTTGTCTTCCTTTTTGTCTTCCCTTTTGTCTTCCCTTTTGTCTTCCCTTTTGTCTTCCCTTTTGTCTTCCCTTTTGTCTTCCTTTTTGTCTTCCTTTTTGTCTGTTCTTTCTTAGGTCCCTTAAGAGTGAAAAGGTCCCCTTTTTTGATTCCCTTAAGAGTGAAAAGGTCCCCTTTTTTGATTCCAAACCTATGCATCAAATTTTTCATTTTCAAAACAAGGGCTTTCACTACCCTAAAAGAACTAGATAGTGTACTTTTTAAGAAGCCCAAAAAAAGAGGGGAATGCGGAAAGTTTTCAATCTGTCTTACAACAACTCCGTTTTTACGCCTTAGGACGCTCGCAACACCTTTGATGTCATCCTGATGCCAAAATTGGTTTCGCACCGCTCTCAAGGAGGTCTTCCACAAGTCCTTAATCGCGTTTTTATCGGGATTGCTTAAGCGGCTGCCAACGTAACTATGAGAAAGGCTTTTCTCAAAGTCAATACTATAAGGGTCTCCCCCACTCTTGATTAAATCCTTCTTAACCTTCTTATTAATCGCTTTAGCAATCTCCGCATCAATCGTATCACTCTCTGGCTCACGATTTTCTTTAAGTAACTTTCGAGTCTCCTGATTCAAAATAATTTCATATTTGAATTGTGCTGATATAATATCAAAGCACTCATCATCTCCCCGGTTGGTCACAAAGGGTTCGCCCAGGTCGTATGCGACCTCGCGGAGTAATACGTATCCCCAGCGAAGGGCGCGTTTTTCGATGTGCTTTCGTCCCACATATTCTCCCATTTGATAAGTCTTTAGTTGCTGTAGCTTTTTTCGTTTTCGCTGGTTCCAATCAATGCTTCCCCCCCCTTTTTCCGAAGGCTTAGAAAAAAATTTTGCCAAAGGATTATAATATAATTTTCCTTCTGCTCTTAGTTTTAGTGTTTTACTTTTTAGTATCGCGAACATTCTCTCTTCATATTTTGGGGACTCGAAAAGGCAACCTGGCAAAAGGGTCTCATGAATTTGATTTAGAGCAAGGATTTGCCTAAGTTGAAATTCTGTAGGTTCATCGTCGATTCTTTCACGAGATTTTTGAGTTCCTTTTTTTTTTCTTCGACGAGATTGCATTGCATTCTGGACTTTTTCACGAGATTGCATTGCATTCTGGACTTTTTCACGAGATTGCATTGCATTCTGGACTTTTTCACGAGATTGCATTGCATTCTGGACTTTTTCACGAGATTGCATTGCATTCTGGACTTTTTCACGAGATTGCATTGCATTCTTTTTTCTTCGACGAGATTGCATTGCATTCTGGACTTTTTCACGAGATTGCATTGCATTCTTTTTTCTTCGACGAGATTTACGAGATTTAATTGCATTGTAGACTTTTTCACGAGATTGCATTGCATTTTTTTTTCTTCCACGAGATTTAATTGCAGATTTAATTGCATTGTAGACTTTTTCACGAAATTGACCCAATTGAAGAAGTGCCCTTTCTTGCCTTAGACGTGCTTCTTCGCGTAGACGTGCTTGTGCTTCTTTGCGTAGACGTGCCTCTTTTTCCTTTTTCTCCTGTTCTTTGCTTTTCGGTGCCTTTTCTTCGCTTTTCTCCTTTTCTTCGCTTTTCTCCTTTTCTTCGCTTTTCTCCTTTTCTTTGCTTTTCTCCTTTTCTTCGCTTTTCTCCTTTTCTTCGCTTTTCTCCTTTTCTTCGCTTTTCTCCTTTTCTTCGCTTTTCTCCTTTTCTTCGCTTTTCTCCTTTTCTTTGCTTTTCTCCTTTTCTTCGCTTTTCTTCTTTTTTTTTTTATCCTCGATTACTTTGCTCAACTTTTTGATTCTTCCACGAGAGGGCCCATTCAACAAAGGATCATACCTTTTTGGTAGGCAGAGGCAGGTTTCGTTGATTTTCTCAATACAAACCCGAGTCCTTTTGTCGAGTATATCTAGAAAAAGAAATCCCGTGCCTAGAGCCTCAATTCTCTTTATAAACTCGTTATTTAAGTTGTTTTGTCTTTGTTTGTTCTTAGAAAGCCAATCTTTGTCTAGTTTATCAAAGGAGAGTCTTTCTACTGTGGACGAAGATATCATCCCTTTCGTCAGTTCCTTAAAACTAGAAAAACTAGGAAGATCTGTAAAAGATATTCTTTTTTTTCCATCACTTCGGCATGTATCAAAAAAATATTGTGAAGCTTCCTTTCTTACAGCCCCAAAAAAGTGTTGATTGCTTATGTATCGTACTGGACGAGTCCATTGAAACGGAACAAAATCCTGGCCGAAAATGGCTTCCACCACTATGGGGCCTTTTTGATCTTTTTCTTCATCCAGATCCGCTCCCCAACGCGGGGGAGGCATTTTTGCTTTGAATAGCACTGTTTTTCGTGCAATCTGCTCTTTCTTTTCCTCTTTCTTTTCCTCTTCCTTTTCCGCTTCCTCGTCCTCCCAGTAAGTGTCAGCTTCTCGGCTTTGTCTAGCTTTCCAATTTGGTTGCAGTTCTGGGGCTTGGACGCTTGGCAGTGGATGTGGAAAAATGAATAAAGGTATTCTGCCTAAATAGTAGGCACAGGTAACAAATAAGAAAATATTCACGAACCGACCCGTGTTTCTCCTCAAGTTTATGAACAGCAAGTACTGAATTTCTGACACAACCCACTGAAAGGTTCGCGTAAGGAATTCAAATTCTTCCCCAAGGGACCTAACAAGGTACTGATAAATCTTCTTTTTGTATTTAGTCAATTCTGACTTAATGTACTTATTCAATTCTGATACACGGTACTGAAAATGTGAAAAACGGACCTGAAATTTTGCCCCAAGGTATTTATAAGTGTACTTATCCAATGCTGACACAAGTTCCTTCTTAGATCTACTCAAAAGATAGATCCGTATCCAGTCGAAGAATCTTTTCGTGAATAAAAGGAAACAAATGTGACCAATTAACCAACCAACAAAACTACTTGTTACAAATAACATCTTGTTGTTGCATCGAAACATATAAACGTTGACTAATCTGGCTAACGTTGAATTTGGTAAAAGGATCTGGTTGGCTAATTGAAAAATGAAAGTATTCAGGAAAATGAGGAAATTGCTTCTGGTACTGGTAGTGATAGTATAGTCCCA